CTGTCATTTTATATGTATATGGTTACAACTATCTACGTTCCCAATGTGCTTATGATGTAGCACCAGGCGGACTCTTGGCTAGTGTATACCATTTTACGAGAATCGAATATGGTGTAGATCAACCGGAAGAGGTATGCATAAAAGTCTTTCTTCCAAGGAAGAATCCTAGAATTCCGTCCATTTTCTGGGTTTGGAAAAGTGCAGATTTTCAAGAAAGGGAATCTTATGATATGTTGGGAATCTCTTATGATAATCATCCGCGACTGAAACGTATTTTAATGCCTGAAAGTTGGATAGGATGGCCCTTACGTAAGGATTATATTGCTCCCAATTTTTATGAAATACAAGATGCTCATTGAATGAGAAGAAAGAACTCGTCATTTCTAGAACTCCGGAAATTCCAGGAATCTTTATATGCTCTCTTTGATCTCAAAGAGAGTCATTGAGGTCTCAGTCGTATTATGGATAGGCTAAATAAATACAAAAAAAGAAAAGACAAATAGGAATTCATTGAGATTCTCAAATTTGGAAGAGACTTGTTTCGGATGAGTCAAAGCAATCGGATGAACTGAAAGAGTGTTCTGCACCAGGAACTTTCACTTTGAAACTGCGCGCAGTGCTTAACAAAAGAGCTAGAAGGTTATGTATGCGGGGCAGAAAGAAACTATGAAAGAAAACGCAAAGAAAGGAAAAAGGAGATTCTATTTGTACTCTATCCAAGATGGATCTTGCCCCCCCCCCGCAACGACTCTAGGCTAGACGGCTAGGTCTTTCGACCAACTAAGAACTAAGTAAGAATTGAACCCTTTCTTTGTCTAAAAGAGGAACTAGCATTCTTTATTGAGCGAAAGTAAACACAGTATGAACAAATAAAAAAAAGAAGAAGAAAGCGATTTGAATTCTCTTCTTTTACATCTAAAAGACTTGGATATACAATTTACTAAAATAAATTAAAGAGAGGTCTATTTCTGGACACTTAAAGATATAAGTTCTATATCACGATCTAAACTCTTAATGAATAGATTCTGTATAGAATACACGTTGACCCCCCTATCAATTCATTTTAGGGAGTAGAGACCCATACAAATGAATAATGCGACGGGAACCAGATTTGAACTGGCGACACGAGGATTTTCAGTCCTCTGCTCTACCAGCTGAGCTATCCCGACCATTTCCAATGCATCATCCCTTATTTTACTAGATGACTTAAGTTTCTGTCAATTCAAAGAAAACGACGAAAAAAGTCTTTTCCTCGCTCCTAATTTATTAGATCCTTAAAAAGAAAGGGAGGACTTTTAAAGTTTCAGCGCGCGCAAGAATATGGTATGGATTCTGAATCCTTCAACAAATCAAATGAGGATTCCTGGGATCCCCATTTGTACGTATAGAATAGATACCACAAGACCGGCGATAAGAGGAAAAAAAGGGCCGATTGGGTACTTTTGGGAAAAGGGCGAGTAAATGAGAAAGATAACGAATTTGGAAAAGCAGAGGATAAAGGGTTAGGGAGTCAAAGGAGCCTTTTTGGGGATAGAGGGACTTGAACCCTCACGACTTTTAACGTCGACGGATTTTCCTCTTACTATAACTTTCATTGTTGTCGTTATTGACATGTAGAACGGGACTCTCTCTTTATTCTCGTCCGATTAATCAGTTATTGAAAAGATCTAGAAGACTTTGGAGTGATTGATCAATTCGATTCTATAGAAAAAGAATAGAATCAAAAGATGGACTCGGGGCCTCATTAATCATTTGAAATTATTTGAAGCAATCTTTCAGTACGTACAACTCCATTTGTTAGAACAGCTTCCATTGAGTCTCTGCACCTATCCTTTTTTTATTCTCGCTTTCTGAACCCCTCTTTCTTTTCGTAAAACAGGATTTGGCTCAGGATTGCCCCTTTTTTATTCCAGGGTTTCTCTGAATTTGAAAGTTATCACTTAGTAAGTTTCCATACTAAGGCTCAATCCAATTAAGTCCGTTGCGTCTACCAATTTCGCCATACCCCCCTTCTTTTTGTTTTGAGTTGAGGTTTGTTTTCCTATTTTTGAAATTAGGATCTCATTATCCTTCCCCCTCTCTTTCATTTATGCTAGAACCATATGAATTCATTAGAATTAGATAGATACCTATTCCTATCTCGAATAGGTCTTTCATTTTATTTCATCTTTATTCTCTGTCGGAAACTCCTATTTGGTTTGGTCGAAAACGATTCTATCATTTCTGTACCCACAACTTAATCTAGACGGAGAAATCTAGATTTCCCAATATGTAGAGGATTCCCTTCCTCTCCTTTTTTAGATCTCGTTTTGAATACTTGACTGGTCTGTTCTTTCTTTTTTTTTTCGTCTTTAGCTTTCACTCTTTTCGCATGAAAACATAGGGATGTCCCATTACAGTCTGAATTTCTTTTCCTTTTTTTATTATCCTTTCCTTAGAGCAAATGCTAGGCTAGATAACATAAAAAAACGCAAACGGGATAAAAGGGGAATTTCGTTCTCTATTTCTTAAATAGGAATCTAATCTAATTAGAATAGATTAACTCCATAAAATGGAGAATTATAGAATCTATAGAATAGAGTAGATTCTAGAACTATTTCATATTTAACCATAATCTAGTTGTTAATTGCTATAACTAATCATTCCATTCATTTAGAATGAAATTATGTAATGAAATAGAATTCATTATAAAAAAAGGAAATTGAAAAAAAAAATGGGAAATACCCGTTTAAATGAAATAAAAAATGAAAAATAAAATCTTAGTTCTTTCTAATGAAAATGAAGATCTTGTTTATTGATAAAGATAGAATTGAGAAAGAAATCTAATTTATATAATATTTCAATACCGACCCCTCTCTTAATTCTTAGATGAATTGTTAGGTTCTGTGCTATAATCAAAAAGATTTATTTGAAAGTTGGATTCTATATTCTTTTTTTTATTTATTAATTCGAATTCTGAATCACTCAGAATGAATTGAATAGTGAATCTCCAAGATCCCTGCAGTTTACTGACCTCCTACTTCCTATGCCTAAAAAAGGGATCTTAGTTGAGCCGTCTTAGCTCAGAGGTTAGAGCATCGCACTTGTAATGCGAGGGTCATCGGTTCAATTCCGATAGCCGGCTTTCTTTAGTTCTGTGATTTTTTACAGAAAATTGTGGGTTTGAAATCACAGAATATTGAAAGGGCTTTGTCCCCCCTTGTCCAAGTTCCTACGACCCATTATGTCGTAGGAACTTCCAATTATGAATCAAAATCGAAGGAGTTAGATCCCCGCAAACCAAAAAGGGCCTTCGTTTTTCTTTTTTTGTCTTTTTATAAAAAAAAAGTCCGAATCCGAATATTGCTAGACTTCATCTCATTATTCTTTGGAATATAATGAAAGACACTATTTCACCGCTTTCGCTTCGTTTACCATTGAGTTCAGTTTTAATTTAGGTTTAGGAAATAAAAAAGGAGTCTTTATGTCGCGTTATCGAGGACCTCGTTTCAAAAAAATAAAACGCCTGGGGTCTTTACCGGGACTAACTAGTAAACAGCCTAGAGTCGTAAGGGATCCTCGAAACCCATCGCGCCCCAAGAAAAAATCTCAATATCGTATTCGTTTAGAAGAAAAACAAAAATTGCGTTTTCATTATGGTCTTACAGAACGGCAATTACTGAAATACGTTCGTATCGCCGGAAAAGCCAAGGGGCCGACGGGTCAAGTTTTACTACAATTACTTGAAATGCGTTTGGATAATACCCTTTTCCGATTGGGTATGGCTTCGACTATTCCTCAAGCCCGCCAATTAGTTAATCATAGACATATTTTAGTAAACGGTCGCATAGTCGATATACCAAGTTATCGCTGCAAACCCCGAGATATTCTTTCAGGGAGGGAGAAAGAAAAATCAAGAGCTCTGATTCAAAATTATCTTGATTCAACCGCCAAGAGACCACTACCACAACATTTACTTCTTTTTCATAGTGATGACCCACGCGACTTATTAAAGGGAAGCGTCAAGCAAATAATAGATAGGGAAGGGGTCGGTTTAAAAGAAATAAAGGAATTGTTGGTCGTAGAATATTATTCTCGTCAGATTTAACCCTAACTAAGATAACAACAAGGTTTCGGGCAACCTTATCCACGCAGTAAGGGGATCGGAGGTTTTTCTCTCATTCATGTATCGTGGAGTGGATCCGTAAGGAAATTTTGATACCCTGTCTGCTCTTTCCAGCATTTTCCTAATGCCCCAGAAAGGAGAAAGAAAGATTTTATATGAAAAAAAGGGCGAATTCTTGGAATAATGGACTGGTATCCATTATTATTTGATTTGATACATTGTATCCATTAACATTACATTGGCGAATTGGGCGAAGGTGCGGAAAGAGAGGGATTCGAACCCTCGGTAAACAAAAGTCTACATAGCAGTTCCAATGCTACGCCTTGAACCACTCGGCCACCTCTCCTACATACATAATGATTATGGCTCCCAAATCAAAAAGAACGAGTGGTTCAAATTGGATTCTTAGGTAGGTCCGGACAACGAATTCAAATTCTTTCCAAATAGAAAGCCTTTCATCAAAGAAAGACCCGCCTGGAAAATGCCGATATTTTTTGTGAACGGCTGTTCAAAACAATAAAAGAGATATATATTCATCTTTGTTTGCGAAGAGAATGATCCTACCTTTTCAGCTATTTTGACCGAATTGAATCAATGAATTGGCACGAATCCACTGATTGGTCTATCTTTTTTTAGACTATGGTTAATGTATACTTACAAATGAAAAAAATACCAGGAATTTCTATATTTTCCATTTGATTGTATACCTGCTTATGCACTCAACAAACAACGGGTGCTTGCTTTATTTTCGTCATAGAATGAGTATTCGATTCAACTTCGATGAAATCGGAATAGTTCCATTCATTTTTGTACTATTCCATGTGGGCAAAATGGAATCGGATTTCCATATTTTTTCTTTTTACGTATTCCTGTAAAAAAAACATTTGAGTAAGGT